ACGAATGATATTGATTTAACTCTAAGAGAAAGTTCTAATGATCTCGATGTAACTCAAAAATACAGGCATCTCTGGGTTCAGTGCGAAAATTGTTATGGATTAAATTACAAGAAATTTTTTAAGTCAAAAATGAATATTTGTGAACAATGTGGATCTCATTTGAAAATGAGTAGTTCAGATAGAATTGAACTTTCGATTGATCCGGGCACTTGGAATCCTATGGATGAAGACATGGTTTCTGTAGATCCCATTGAATTTCATTCAGAGGAGGAACCTTATAAAGATCGTATTGACTCTTATCAAAGAAAGACAGGATTAACCGAGGCTGTTCAAACAGGTACAGGTCAACTAAATGGTATTCCCGTAGCAATTGGAGTTATGGATTTTATGTTTATGGGGGGGAGTATGGGATCCGTGGTAGGAGAGAAAATTACCCGTTTGATCGAGTATGCTACCAATCAATTTTTACCTCTTATTCTAGTGTGTGCTTCTGGAGGAGCACGCATGCAAGAAGGAAGTTTGAGCTTGATGCAAATGGCTAAAATATCTTCCGCTTTATTTGATTATCAATCAAATAAAAAGTTATTTTATGTATCAATCCTTACATCTCCTACTACTGGCGGAGTGACAGCAAGTTTTGGGATGTTGGGAGATATCATTATTGCCGAACCAAATGCCTACATTGCATTTGCGGGTAAAAGAGTAATTGAGCAAACATTGAATAAGACAGTCCCTGAAGGTTCACAAGCGGCTGAATATTTATTCCATAAGGGCTTATTCGATCCAATCATACCACGTAATCTTTTAAAGGGCGTTCTGAGTGAGTTATTTCAGTTCCATGCTTTCTTTCCTTTGAATCAAAATTCAATCAAGTAGAAAGTAGACTTTTTTCTTTTTCATCGCTATTCCTGATTACTAACCAGGAAACCTTTATAAACAAGATAAACGAGTGAATTTTTTCTTCCGCAAAATAAAGCAAGAAGGCAAATAAAAGGAAATCCGAATTATAATGATTATAAGATATCTTTATAACAGGTACAAATATTAAATCGAGGTATTCATTCTATGACAACTTTCAACAACGTACCCTCTATTTTTGTGCCTTTGGTAGGCCTAGTTGTTCCGGCAATTGCAATGGCTTCTTTATCTCTTCATGTTCAAAGAAATAAGATTGTTTAGATCCCTTTCTAGATCGAATGGGTCCTATCTATTTATTAGATTTTTTTTTCAAGGCTTAGACTTGGATCATAACACGAATATCTATTTAGTAAAATAGGGTATAACATGAGGTTTCCTCCGAGCATAAAGGATACATAAATGAAAGGGTTTTTATGCATGCGTAAACGTGATGATATATGTGTAAATGAATTACAGCTATTTGAAAATAGATTGGTAACAGGGGGGTTCCTGAAAGAAATCTAAAGTCAATGTATCTATCACTGAATCCATATATATGTAGATATCTATAGGGATCATATGAAGAAGATAGTATGCTTTTAGATCTAATCAATTTCGATCTAAGCAATTCAATGAATTATTCCCAAGGGTTCACTTCCGAATAGTACTGGTTGATGAGAGTTACTTCGGGAATTAAAAAAGTAAAGTCAAAGTAATTTTGGTTATTCTCCAAATTCCAATAAAATACAACTGTATCTAGTATGAGTTGTCGGTCAGAACGTATATGGATAGAATTTATAGCAGGGTCTCGAAAAACAAGTAATTTATGCTGGGCCTTTGTCCTTTTTTTAGGTTCATTAGGGTTCTTATTGGTTGGAACTTCTAGTTATCTTGGCCAGAATTTGATATCTTTATTCCCCTCTCAGCAAATAATTTTTTTTCCACAAGGGATCGTGATGTCTTTCTATGGGATTGCAGGTCTCTTTATTGGCTCCTATTTGTGGTGCACAATTTCGTGGAATGTGGGTAGTGGTTACGATCTATTCGATAAAAAGGAAGGAATAGTGTGTATTTTTCGCTGGGGATTTCCTGGAAAAAATCGTCGTATCTTCCTCCGATTCTTTATGAAAGATATTCAATCCCTCAGAATAGAAGTGAAAGAGGGTATTTATGCTCGTCGTGTCCTTTATATGGAAATCAGAGGTCAGGGGGCTATTCCCTTGACTCGTACTGATGAGAATTTGACTCCACGAGAAATTGAGCAAAAAGCGGGTGAATTGGCCTATTTCTTGCGTGTACCCATTGAAGTCTTTTGAAATGAATAATGCTTTCGGGAAAAATAACAAAAGAATCCCCCATTTTTCTAGAATATAGCTTAACCAACGAAACTCTTTTGTCAGCAAAAATTTTATGCATATGTAAATCAATCCATTGAACTTAATTGACTAAAACAAGTATCAAATCGAAAATGGATCTTATAGATCAAAACATTTCGGAAAAATCAAATAAAAAAAAGAAAGCATTTCTTTTTTTTATTTTTTTGTGTGTGTGAAATATTGACTATTTTGATAGAACGGGATCTCTTTTATCTCGAAATCCGAATAATATGCAGCTCGTTGGGGTATTCATCGAAAAGAGATAATTAAGAGATAATTGCTTCGAATTTGAGCAATTGAGCTATCTAGAAAGAATATTTTGTTTCGTCATTCGAATTTGAAGTGTACTTTAATTAAATTTCTGTATGCTTTCTAAATTCATAGGCTAAACACTGAATCAAAAATAAAAAATCAGGGAAGAGGGGATGCCTTGATACCTTGGAATAAAACTTATGCTTGATAGAAATATTAGATCGTATGGAATCGACGACCGAGGTGGGTTGATTAAAAATTCACAGACGAAAAAAATGGCAAAAAAGAAAGCGTTCACTCCCCTTCTATATCTTGCATCTATAGTATTTTTGCCCTGGTGCGTCTCTCTCTCCTTTCAAAAAAGTCTAGAATCTTGGATTACTAATTGGTGGAATACTAGAGAATCCGAAACTTTTTTGAATGATATTAAAGAAAAAACTATTCTCGAAAAATTCATAGAATTAGACGAACTCTTCCTCTTGGAAGAAATGATAAAGGAATACCCGGAAACACATTTACAAAAGCTTCGTATCGGAATCCACAAAGAAATGATCAAATTGATCAAGATGTACAATGAGGATGGTATCCATATGATTTTCCAGTTCTCGACAAATATAATCTATTTCCTTATTTTAAGCGGTTATTCTATTCTAGGTAATCAAGAACTTCGTTTTCTTAATTCTTGGGTTCAAGAATTCCTATATAACTTAAGCGACACAATAAAAGCCTTTTCTATTCTTTTATTAACTGATTTATGTATAGGATTTCATTCACCCCACGGTTGGGAACTAATGATTGGTTCTATCTACAAAGATTTTGGATTTACTCATAATGATCAAATTATATCTGGTCTTGTTTCCACTTTTCCAGTCATATTAGATACAATTTTTAAATATTGGATCTTCCGCTATTTAAATCGTCTATCTCCCTCACTTGTAGTGATTTATCATTCAATGAATGACTGAAAAATGATCCACTGCCCCAATTCGAACGTTTGTTACTTTGCACATAAGCAAAACGCTCAAAATCGTACTTATTTTTTATTTTTCTACCTATTTCTACCTATCCAGAGGGTTTTTTTGATCCTTCTGATATTCCAGTAACAATTTTTCAGTAAATAGCAGAATCAGGGATAGGGAACTATATTAGCGACCTACCTAATTTTATTGTAGAAATTTTTTGAATCAACTATTGGACCATGCAAACTAGAAATACCTTTTCTTGGATAAAGGAAGAGATTACTCGATCTTTTTCCGTATCGCTCATTATATCTATAATGACTTGGGCATCCATTTCAAATGCATATCCCATTTTTGCACAGCAGGGTTATGAAAATCCACGAGAAGCAACTGGACGTATTGTATGCGCCAATTGCCATTTAGCTAACAAGCCCGTGGATATTGAGGTTCCCCAGGCAGTACTTCCCGATACTGTATTTGAAGCAGTTATTCGAATTCCTTATGATAAGCAACTGAAACAAGTTCTTGCTAATGGCAAAAAAGGCGCCTTGAATGTCGGGGCTGTTCTTATTTTACCTGAGGGATTTGAATTAGCCCCCCCCGATCGTATTTCGCCTGAGATGAAGGAAAAGATGGGAAATCTGTCTTTTCAGAGCTATCGACCTACTAAAAAAAATATTCTTGTGATAGGGCCTGTTCCTGGTCAGAAATATAGTGAAATCACCTTTCCTATTCTTTCCCCCGACCCCACTACTAAGAAGGACGTTCACTTCCTAAAATATCCCATATATGTAGGCGGGAACAGGGGAAGGGGTCAGATTTATCCTGATGGGAGCAAGAGTAACAATACAGTTTATAATGCTACAGCAGCGGGTATAGTAAGCAAAATTATACGAAAAGAAAAGGGGGGGTACGAAATAACCATAACCGATGCATCGGATGGACGCCAAGTAATTGATATTATACCTCCAGGACCAGAACTTCTTGTTTCAGAGGGTGAATCTATCAAATTGGATCAGCCATTTACGAGTAATCCTAACGTGGGTGGATTTGGTCAGGGGGATGCGGAAATAGTACTTCAAGACCCAGCACGGGTCCAAAGTCTTTTGTTCTTCTTCGCATCGGTTATTTTGGCACAAATCTTTTTGGTTCTTAAAAAGAAACAGTTTGAGAAGGTTCAATTGTCCGAAATGAATTTCTAGATCTACGGATTTATTAAACAAGTTCGTAAAAAGAAGAAAGTTTTTCTTGACAATTATAATTATATATGATCAAAAAAATGATGAAAAGACTTTTTTTCTTATTGCTAAATGAAAATGTTCTAGAATATATCAATAGTTTTCTATTCTAATAGAATGAAATTTGACTAGATACTAAGTATAAGATAAGTAAGTGGAAAAGGCAAAGGATACCTGAGTGGAACAAAGGAGTCTAGGAATTCTTATGCGTCTTCCTAGTCTTCGACCCAAGAAAGGGATTGAAAGGAAGGATTTCCCGCCTTTTTTCTTGGGTCGAA